CTTGTTATAATTGATCCTATTGATAATACAAAGAATGAATTTGTCATCTCTATCAAGATGATTCTACCGTCAGATATTTATTGTAGTCTCTGGAGCACGGACTATATAGAATAGATCAAGAAAATAAATATTTGAACTATGATTCATACCTATTATTCAGACCTCGCAACCGAATAAAAAAAAATGGAAAAAAGGTCTTTTATTTTTCTAAATCAAACAATTTTTTCTCCGAAAGAAACCTCTTTCTATAGATTTTGTTGAGTTATTACATTCATTGAAGAAGTGATGATCAAATGGTTTTTACTCAGAAACCCTTTGAGTTTAGCTTTGGTTTTATTAAATCATCGTGGTTCTAGTATGAATCTGAGGTTTCAATTGATTCATAGGGTCTCAACAAGAGAATTCCTATAAAAAAAGATAGGGAAGAGAAGATTCAAGAGGCCTGTCACGATTAACATAAAAAAAGATGGATGAGCCAACTTGAGATTTTATTTCTTGGCATTATCATCACAAAGAAGAGATTCCGGATTTTTCTTACTTCGTATCTTTGGGTCAAATCGAGTCAAGCGGCTAAGCCACAAGAAGTTTGAAACTCTATATAAAATACTATATAAAATATTCCATATCCGTTGAAACTAGTATTTGTGGGTTTTGGCTTGAGCCGTACGAGATGAAATTCTCATATACGGTTCTCAGAGGGGGAGTCTTTCTTGGGTTACCTATCTCAATAAAGTATATGATTGGTTCGAGGAACGTCTCGAGATTCAAGCGATTGCAGATGATATAACTAGTAAATATGTTCCTCCTCATGTCAACATATTTTATTGTCTAGGGGGGATTACGCTTACCTGTTTTTTAGTACAAGTAGCTACGGGTTTTGCTATGACCTTTTACTATCGTCCAACTGTTACAGAGGCTTTTTCTTCTGTTCAATACATAATGACTGAGGCCAACTTTGGTTGGTTAATTCGATCAGTTCATCGATGGTCAGCAAGTATGATGGTTCTGATGATGATCTTGCACGTATTTCGTGTGTATCTTACGGGTGGTTTTAAAAAACCCCGCGAATTAACTTGGGTTACCGGGGTGGTTCTGGCTGTATTGACTGCATCTTTTGGCGTAACTGGTTATTCTTTGCCTTGGGACCAAATTGGCTATTGGGCAGTAAAAATTGTAACAGGCGTGCCTGAAGCTATTCCTATAATAGGATCACCTTTGGTAGAATTATTACGTGGAAGTGCTAGTGTGGGCCAGTCCACTTTGACTCGTTTTTATAGTTTACATACTTTTGTATTACCTCTTCTTACTGCCGTATTTATGTTAATGCACTTTCCAATGATACGTAAGCAAGGTATCTCGGGTCCTTTATAGAAAAGGCAGATCATAGATATTTGTAATTTATCACATCGGGGAGGGACAAGAGTCTTTCATTGCTACAAATATGGATTGTTTACAAATAAGGCATGTTATTTGGATACTTCTATTCAACTCTGAAGTATTTTTTCTTTGATACGAATAGAATAGTTGAAGTATATTTTCCTAAACAGAGGATGGATTATGGGAGTGTGTGACTTGAACTATTGATTGGCCCGTGCAGATATATAATTTTATCCGCCACATTGGAATTCACAACCCAATGTGTCTCCACATCCAACCATCACATCACGTCAATCCCTTTATATAGCATAGGATAATAGGATAGGCCGGTTCGCTTGAGGAGAAGATTTTCTATGATCATACCCGAATCTTGTCATGCATGAAAAGGCTCCGTAAGATCCCTATAATAAGTGATGTGGAATGATCCAATGTTCTATTTATTCACTTTGTTTGATTTTTTTTTAGTAATTTTTCTTAGAATTAATTTGATAGTATAATTGGATAGTAATCTTAGTAAGTTTTTATAGTATGTAGATGCATTCATTTCCTCTGCATCAATCCTGATCTATGATACTATCGGAGTTAAATAAGGGATCTAAGGAAGAACAAGGGCTAAGATTTTCTTAGTAACAAGTAAAAATTTTGTATTTTTGTATGTAATACAATCAAGATATTGTGGGGATAAATACTAATCAAAAGACATGAGACAATCCAAAAAGCACTTGATCATGATCTAATTTGTAAGCCGACTTGGATATTGAGCATTTCCTTGTTGCCAGAACTTAATTCTTTGCAATGAATAATGAATCGTTGAAACTTGGGGAAATTTAATTTTATAAATCTTTTCTTACATAGAATAATTCTACATTATCTATGTAGATATGTATGAAATATAGATCTTCTATGGACCTATTTATGTTCTATGAATCTATTTCTGTGATTCTTTTGATTCTTGCTCGAGCCGGATGATAAAAAATTCTCATGTCCGGTTCCTTTGGGGGATGGATCCACAAGGATTCACCTATCCAAATAACAAAAAAACCTGATTTGAATGATCCTGTATTAAGAGCTAAATTGGCTAAAGGGATGGGCCATAATTATTATGGAGAACCTGCATGGCCCA